CGCCGCTCAAATTAAAGCTATGAAACAGGTAGCTGGAAAATTAAAATTGGAATTGGCTCAATTCGCTGAATTAGAAGCCTTTGCCCAATTTTCTTCTGATCTCGATAAAGCTACTCAGAATCAATTGGCAAGAGGTCAACGATTGCGTGAGTTACTGAAACAATCCCAATCGGCCCCTCTCACAGTGGAAGAACAGATAATGACCATTTATACCGGAACAAATGGTTATCTGGATGGATTAGAAATTGGACAAGTAAGAAAATTTCTCGTTCAGTTACGCACTTACTTAAAAACGAATAAACCTCAGTTACAAGAAATCATATCCTCTACCAAGACATTAACCGCTGAAGCAGAAAGCTTTTTGAAAGAAGGTATTCAAGAGCAACTGGAACGTTTTATACTTCAGGAGAAATTATAAAAAAAGAAATGGATCATTCTTTTTTTTGATTCTTTAGTCAATTTTATTCTTTAATTAAATTTTGAAGAAATTCTATAAATAGAAGTATATTTATATCTATATTTATATTGCGTCCAATAGGATTTGAACCTATACCAAAGGTTTAGAAGACCTATGTCCTATCCATTAGACAATGGACGCTTTTCGCTTTTTTTTTATTTTCCAATTGTTTTGTTAAAAAAAAAGAATGTGCTAAATCTTTTTAGCAATTGTGTATTGAATTTATTTCAATACACAATTGCTATTAGACAATTCTAATAGAGAAAATTGTCTCGGGCAATTTATAATTTAGAGCGGGTAGCGGGAATCGAACCCGCATCGTTAGCTTGGAAGGCTAAGGGTTTTAGTCGACGTCGATTGATCATTTTTATATTTTTAACGTCTCTAATTCAAAACCGAACATGAAACTTTGGTTTCATTCGGCTCCTTTATGTTATGATGGATGGAGAAATTCCCAAATAAAATAAGACGGGAACGAAATCAAAATAAAAATTCGACTCATAACATCTATGTTAGCTTTTTTTTCTGTCTGGGTGCTTTCACAGAAAATTGGGCTTTCTAGATGATCCTTCTAGAAGATCGAAAAGGAGAACTTGAACAATCTTTCTAGTTACTTCGTTCTTTATTTCTATTTAACGGAATCCTTAGGAAAAGTATTTTGTTTCAACCGAGCTAAAACAATATAATATGTCGATGTCTTTAGTAAACCAAAGTTCTCGTTTAATAGCTATTTTGCTTCAATTTTTTCTATACCAAACAATGAATAGAACTGAAGATTTAGTTACGATTAGAAAGAAACTTTCATAGCTTTATCCATGGATCCTCTTGTTATACTTATTGAATTGTAAATAGTCATCCAATTCAAAAATTATGTTTCGGAATTTCATAATCCAAATTTACAATTGATTAAATTCTTTGGATACAAATTACGAGAATCTATAATCTTCCTTGAATCTTTCATTGAAAGGTAAAGGAATAAATCCTTTTAAGAAATAAAGTTTTTGATCGGAAGATTAATCAAACCGAGAGACCCTTTAACTATTAAAGGGGTTAAAGGAACGAATCACACTTTTACCACTAAACTATACCCGCTACAATGCAATTATTGTATATAAATTGACCTTTTGTCGAACAAAGTAATCGGGAGTTTAATAAAAAAAATCTTAAAAAAAATTATAAAATTTTAGCGTAGACTTAATAAAATTAGTAAAAGCGGATTCCATTTTTTTTTCAATTTCAGATCTTTTTTGTATAAAAATCCATCGGATGAGTCTTTTTAATAAAAAAAAAAAAGGCCCGGCTGGGGACTGACCAGGCCAGGCTATTAAAATAAAAAAGATCTTTTACTTGTGTTTGGACTAGACAAAATAAAAAAAGGATTCTCTATTTCTATTATTGTTGTTTTATTTTTTCTCTTTCGAGTTCGAGCCTTTTCTTTATCTAATCTTTATCTACATTTTTTATGTAAATAAAATTACTGAGAAAGTTCTATAAAAAAAGTTATATAATAGTAATATATATTATATATATATAAATAGATGATATATATATTTATATAATAAAAAAGAAATTATATATAATAAAATATAGAAAATGAAAAAATATATAATATTAAATAATAAAAAAAAAAAAAAGAAAGCTTTTTAAGAATAAAGTGTAGAAGGTTTTTTCAAGCCTTTTTTTTATACTGGAACCAAATAAGTATCCCTTTTCGATTAGGAGAGATGGCTGAGTGGACTAAAGCGTTGGATTGCTAATCCATTGTACGAGTTAATCGTACCGAGGGTTCGAATCCCTCTCTTTCCCGTTCTCCTTTTGATGATGTGTAATAGATAAAATCCTAATAAAATGCGAGCATTTCCACTAATTAAATAAAGCAATAAAAAACCTTTCTGTTTTATTCTTCACGTCCTGGATTACGCCCTGGATCATTAGATAGGAATCCAAATATGAAGAGAGAAACAAAGAATATAACTACAGTGTATACAAAAAGTTTAAGAGTAAGCATTACACAATCTCCAAGATCTTACTAAAAAAAAAAAAGAGAATAGATTCTCTATTTTTATACCAAATATCTAATTTTGATACCAAAAAATCAAGTGATTTCTTTTTTTCTAGAAAAAAAAGAAAATAAAAAAAAAAAAAGGGTTTCCGAAAGTCATTTGTAATAAGATAATAGTCGAGTCTTTCATATTCAAACAGCTTTGCATACTAACATCTAGATATTTTTTTTGATGAACTCGAATCTAATTAGATTCTTTCTTTTAGAGAAAAGAGGATAAAATTTAGTAAATAGAATGATCCAGATTTAGTATGGCTACCAAAAAAATTAACTGTTTGAATTGAGAGTTCGTCCATGCGTCAAGATTTTTTTGATCTTTTGAATTGTTGTAAGAATAACAATCGTAAATTTTTCTAAGACAGTATTAAAAATTTCATATTAAGAATTTCATCGAAAACTTACAGCTGCTTGCCAAACAAAGGCTAAGAGAAGAAAGAAAAGAGGTATTACGGGCATCACATCTACGATTGGATTCAAAAAGGCGTAGGCCTCCGGCAATTTGGCGACTAAAAAAGTGCTTGAAAAAAGGGAAGAATTAAAAAAAAAACGGATCAAATTAAATATATTAAGCATAACAAAAATTGGTGTTCTTGTGGATAATTTAATTTTGATTGAGTTAATATATTTTTTATATAAGGAAAAAAAATAAAGAAAGATAGTCTAAAAAGACTTTGTTGAACTTACTCAATCAAAAATCCTTTCATTCTCTTATGAGAATTAAAGAAATAATATTTTCATACAATATCTTAATTGAATTATATATAATGATCAATAAAGTCAGTTTGATTTGCTATTTACACATGTCAAAACTCTAGCACCAATGTAATCTATATTTAATTTTGAATTGACGAACAACCAATAGCAATATTACTCTTTTAGTAGTCTTTAATATAAAAATATAAATGGGGCGTAGCCAAGCGGTAAGGCAACGGGTTTTGGTCCCGCTATTCGGAGGTTCGAATCCTTCCGTCCCAGAGTACAGTCATTACGGAATCAATCTTCTATTGTCTTTGTACACCACTTTTCTCTTTCTGTTTAAAAATAGAATATTTTTTAAGAATAAAATTAAAATATTGAAACGAAACGAAAAGAAGAATCAACTTATTTTTCATCATTTCAACCGAATTAAAAAAAAATATATTTGCTTTTTTTATTTGTGTGTGATGCGGGTAAGTAAGGTAGAAGCGTAGATTCTAAGAGTTTTAATTAAAAAAAATCTATATTTATATATATAAATATAGATTTCTATTCAAATTTAGATTTTACATATAGACAATCTAAATATGGGATTAATTTGAATTATGACGGAACGTTTTACGCCTAAATTCACTATTCCATTCATAGATAAAGAAAAAGTATAGATTACGATATACTAACTGAACTATGACTATTCATGATTCCACAATTGAATCAATTACACAAACTTGAGGAATGTTATGGTAAAACTTCGTTTAAAACGATGTGGTAGAAAGCAACGTGCGACTTGAATTGAAGGACATGATCTGCTGTGGATTTTTTGATCCGCCCCTTTTTATATAGGAATATAGGTGCTCTTGGCTCGACATTTTGTATTCTATTTTACTAGAGTCCTACACTTTTTTGTAATATAAAAAAGAGTACAGGATGGAGCTCGAGGAGAATATAAAGTTTTTAGTCCTTTCGCAGGAGTAAGGATCTAGGGTTAGTGCGAATCAATAAGTTGGAACAACTTCGTAAGTCTTTTTTTTTTTTTTTTTTTTTTATATTGAAAAAAAGCCCTTTCAAGCAATTTTACAAAGAATTTTCTTAAAATTGTAAAATTCTTTGAATCAAAAGTCTATCATGCGTGAATCAAGCGTTTGTATGATTCTTTGATAGAAAGAAAAGAAATCATAAACAAAATTTAAGGGGCTTGTTGCTGCCCTTTTTTAATAAAACGATTCAAGATCACCGAAGTCATGTCTAAACCCAAAGATTCAAAGTAAGGATAAAGAATCCTGAAACAAGGAAATCCGGTTTTTAATTGTTTGAACAACTAGATCAAAATGAAGAATCAAAATTCATTCTCAAAAATGAGACAAACAAAAAAAGGCTTAGAGACTACTCAATAAAAAGAGTACTTAAGGATTCTCTGTTGAGATATTTGAGAGTTATTTAACTTGAGTTACGAGAGTACGGATGGTACGAATGAATGCTTTTTATGGAAAAAAATATTTAGGGTTTCAATACTGGCTAATTTTTTTATTTATTGAATTTTTTTTCTCGAGCCGTACGAGGCCAAAGCCTCTTATACGTTTCTAGGGGGGGGTATTATTCATATACATCTATCCCAACGAGCCGTTTATCGAATCGTTGCAATTGATGTTCGATCCCGAAGAGAAGGAAGAGATCTTCGGAAAGTGGGTTTTTATGATCCGATAACTAATCAAATTTATTTAAATCTTCCTGCTATTCTCTATTTCCTTAAAAAAGGCGCTCAACCAACAAGAAGAGTTCATGATA